TTACTGATAACTAATAGAAAGGCCAGGACCAAACCTATGTGTTTATGGAGTAGGCGTACTCATCTAGGCATTTTCAGTGCCTTGCTTTAGTATTAAGCTACATCAACTATCAAATTGCACAGCTCTACTTGAGGCTATATTTACAGATCTAGGGAGATGTCTGTCTAAGGAAGGCGAATCTTTAAAGTAAGGGGGTGCGACCTTACGGGTGGTGGAGATTATGATATTTGGCTTTGGAATACCGTTGATTCTACATATGTTATAGTGCTATTATTCTTGTTTTTGGGGTTTGGCAAGAAGTATAATTAATACCTATAATACAGATTAACGGGGGGTAAGGGGGGTTTGTGGAATAAAAATTAACTAGTATAACATAATTGGGTTGTGGGTAAGGGTAAGGGTATGCGTATGCGTATGCGTATGCGTATGCGTATGCGTATGCGTATGCGTATGCGTATGCGTATGCGTATGCGTATGCGTAAGTTCTGTATGTCCTGTGACCATTAACCCTTTAGCACTTTAGATTTAGGCCGATTTACGAAATACCATAGTTTGTTAATACCAGATTAATCAATGCATGTCCTTAGAGCATTAATTCAATATCACCGCTTCCTCATTATGTGGGTTTAGGTTGTACATAATAAGTCCAGCTTGACATATAGTCCCGGTCGGGGCCTTTGACGGCCAATGTTGAGTCCAAGCATCCCCTAAAAATTAAAAATACCAAGGGCATGGCACCACAGTTATGCCGCGGCATGGGCTGATTAGTAATGAATCCATCGAGATGTCTTATTTAAGAGGAACGAATGGGCGATATTTAACCTCATGTGCCTGAAGTAAGAACCAGATGTCGTTTACGACCCATTGATAGAAACCCCCACATTTTTAGGGCGTAGGTCAAGAAGAGAGGTACTTGTTAGGCGGGTTGTTGGTTTCACGGAGGTAGTGAAATCATGGGATTTCCTTTGGTTGTGAATAGTCATGTTGTCTAGAATATGATAAATTTAATGGGGTATGTCCGATTACACACTATATGTATTATGTAATGTAAATATCTTGATTGTACCTACTTAATATTCATGTGGTATATAGTTTAATGCACGATTATACATGTAATGTATTATGTAATATTAATGTTATTAAAGTACTTGCTTAATATTCATGTGGTAAATAAGTTAATGTACAATTATACATATAATGTATTATGCAATATTAATGTTATTAAAGTACTTGCTTAATATTCATGTGGTAAATAAGTTAATGTACAATTATACATATAATGTATTATGCAATATTAATGTTATTAAAGTACTTGCTTAATATTCATGTGGTAAATAAGTTAATGTACAATTATACATGTAATGCATTACGTAATGTTGATGCTGTCAGAGTACATAGTTAATATGCATGTGGAGATGTATAGAGGACAAATTCAAGGTGTGCTGAATATTAAGTGTGCTTGAGTGCGATTGCATGGGTAAAAGTATTTGATATATATAGATATAGTGGATATTTGCAAGAGGTGTTTAAATTAGAATATCAGCTTTGGGTGTTGATGGTAGGGCATAGGCTCTTCTCTTGAGTCTTTGGGAGAGTTATTTTCTCCTTTTCTGGCTTACAAGACCAGTGTAATTAATATACTACAGAGACCTTCATTTTAGCAGGTGATTTTCTACAAGGCTAGTCAGTGGTATCAGGATAAGAATAATGGAAAAGTAGAGGATTGATGCAATTTGTCCGATAATAACAAATGGGTGTTCAACGGGTTGTCCTCCGATTCATGTTAGGATTAAGAGGTCTGCTACTAATAATCAAAACAAGCATTGACTTAAAGGGCGGAAGGCTATGCTTCGTTGTTTGGACGTGTGGAGTAGGGGGATAATAATTAAGATAAGAATTGAGAGAACCAGGGCTAGTACTCCTCCTAGTTTGTTTGGGATAGATCGCAGGATGGCATACGCAAAAAGAAAATATCATTCCGGTTTAATGTGGGGAGGAGTATTAAGTGGATTGGCAGGTATATAGTTATCAGGGTCTCCTAATATATCAGGAGAGAATAACACTAGTATTAGTAGGGCTATAATTATAATTAGTAAGCCAAGGATATCTTTGATTGTGTAATAGGGGTGAAAGGGAATTATGTCTATATTAGAGGGAATCCCTGTTGGGTTATTAGATCCTGTTTCGTGAAGGAACAGTAGATGTACTATAACTATAGCAGAGATAATAAATGGGAGTAAGAAATGGAAAGCGAAAAATCGAGTTAGGGTGGCTTTGTCAACGGAGAAGCCTCCTCAGATTCATTCTACAAGATTGGTTCCAATATATGGGATTGCAGATAGTAGATTAGTAATTACAGTTGCGCCTCAAAAAGATATTTGGCCTCACGGAAGCACATATCCTATGAAGGCTGTAGCCATAACAGCAAATAGTAGGATTACTCCAATATTTCAGGTCTCTTTATATATGTAGGATCCGTAGTAAATTCCTCGTCCTACATGGAGGTAAAGGCAAATAAAGAATATAGAGGCTCCATTTGCATGTAGATAACGTAGTACTCAGCCGTAATTTACATCCCGGCAGATATGGGTGATAGAGTTAAAGGCCGTTGCAGTATCTGATGTGTAGTGTATAGCTAAAAATAGTCCTGTTAAAATTTGTAGTGCTAAGCAGATTCCTAGGAGAGATCCAAAGTTTCATCAGGATGAAATGTTTGATGGAGCAGGAAGGTCAATAAACGAGCTGTTGATAATTTTTGCTAGAGGGTGGGATTTTCGAATGTTGGTCATTTGTTTGTTCTTGTAGTTGAAATACAACGGTGATTTTTCGTGTCACTGGTCGTGGACATAATCCATGCGGGAATAATGATAGTTTATATTGTATTTATTTTAAGTATTATTTTTGTAGTTGGGTTTGTAGGGTTTTCTTCTAAGCCCTCTCCTATTTATGGAGGGGTTGGGTTAATTGTAAGTGGTGGGGTGGGTTGTGGTATTGTTGTAAATTTTGATGGTTCGTTTTTAGGGTTAATGGTGTTTTTGATTTATTTAGGGGGGATGCTGGTAGTTTTTGGGTATACAACAGCTATGGCTACAGAACAGTATCCTGAGGCTTGGGTTTCTAATATAGTAGTATTAGGATCATTTGTTGTTGGTTTAATTATAGAATTTATGTTAGTTTTGTATGTGTTGGTCGGTGAGAAATTAGAATTTGTCTTTGAGTTTAATGATGTTGGAGATTGGGCGGTCTATGATGCAGGTGATTATGGAATATTTACTAAGGAGTCCATAGGAGTTGCTGCGTTGTATAGTTATGGTAGTTGATTGGTGGTAGTAACTGGGTGGTCTTTGCTTATTGGTGTTGTAATTATTTTGGAAATTACACGTGGAAATTAAATATAATGAAGGCTGTAGTGATGGTAATTAGAAAAGAGAGGAAATATAGTTTAATTAGTCCTTTTTGGCTAGTCACTATGATTGAGGAATTTTGTTGAATTTTAGTGATTAATTTTGGTAAAGCGTTTTCCAGTCAAATTAAGTCGAGTAATATGGTAGCTGATTTTTGACTTATAATTAAGCTTTTTAGGGGGCTAAAGCGGTGTACTGTTAGTGGGAAATATCCTAGTATAGTTGAGAATTTGAATATAGTTGAAGGAGTTTTGTGCTTTAGTTTTTGGGTTATAAGATTTAGTTCTAAGGCCATAGTGAAGCCTAGTAGGGTCACAAATAGGGCTGTTAATTTTAAGTATAATGGTATGGTTATCTGTGGTACAGTTGAAGGTGGAATGTTGTTAGAAATAATGAATCCGGCGAAGATGCTGCCAATTAGAAGGCGTGTGATAGGGTTTATTAATAAAGGGTTGTTTTCATTAATTAAAATTAGGGATGGGAATCGTGGTTTTCCAAGTAATGCAAAGAAAATAATGCGTGTGCTATAAACAGCTGTTAATGAGGTAGCAACGAGAGTTATTAATAGGGCTCAGGCGTTTATGTAAGATGTGTTTGCGGTTTCGATAATTAGGTCTTTTGAGTAGAATCCTGTTAGGAATGGTATTCCTGTTAGTGCGAGACTGCCAATGATTAGGGCGGTAGTTGTAAAGGGTAAGGATTTGAATAGACCACCTATTTTTCGAATATCTTGTTCGTCTCCTAGGCTATGAATAATAGAGCCGGAGCACAAAAATAGTATGGCTTTGAAAAATGCATGTGTGCAAATGTGAAGAAATGCAAGGTGAGGTTGATTAATGCCAATCGTTACTATTATTAGGCCTAATTGGCTTGAAGTAGAGAAAGCTACAATTTTTTTGATATCATTTTGGGTAAGTGCACAGATGGCTGTGAACAGGGTGGTAATTGCCCCTAGACATAGGGCCAATGATTGAATAGTCTTGTTATTTTCTATTAGGGGGTAAAATCGAATAAGTAAGAAGATACCTGCGACTACTATTGTGCTAGAGTGTAATAGAGCTGAGACTGGTGTGGGTCCTTCTATGGCAGAGGGTAGTCATGGATGTAATCCAAATTGAGCTGATTTTCCTGTAGCAGCTAATATTAGACCAGCTAATGGAAAGGTATAGTCATCTATATTTAATATAAAAATTTGTTGAAATTCTCATGAATTTGAGTTTGTTATAAATCATGCTATGGATAAAATAAATCCGACATCTCCAATGCGATTATATAGAATTGCTTGTAGTGCAGCTGTATTAGCGTCGGCTCGTCCATATCATCAACCAATTAGTAAGAAAGATATAATGCCAACTCCTTCTCAACCAATGAAAAGTTGGAAAATATTGTTAGCTGTGACTAGAATCAATATGGTAACTAGGAATATTAGTAAGTATTTAAAGAATCGATTGATATTTGGGTCTGAGTGTATATATCATATTGAAAATTCCATAATAGATCAAGTAATAAATAAGGCCACGGGCATAAATATTATGGAGAAATAGTCTAGTTTGAAGCTAAGCGATAGTTCTATGGTTTGAATTGTTATTCAGTGTCAGTTTGAGATTATTGCTTCTTGACCTGACTGAATAAATATAATTATAGGGGGCATGCTGGTAATAAAAGAATAGGAAATTATTGTCTTTACATATTCGGGATATGAATAGTGATTAGAAGTGTTATTAGGGATGAATAAAAGGGGTAATACAAGAATAATTAGTGATAGCAATATCAAGGTAGTAAATAGATTTATAACTTTTATTTGGAGTTGCACCAATTTTTTGGTTCCTAAGACCAATGGATAACTTCTATCCTTTAAAAGTTTGAAAAAGCCGCATTTTTAGGTGCGGAGGCATGAGTTAGCAGTTCTTGCATTCTTTCTCGGTAAATAAGAATTTTATGATTCTATTATTAGATTCACAATCTAATGTTTTTGTTAAACTATATTTACAGTACATAGTTCCTAGAATAATTTTAGGGTTGATTATTAATAGTAATAGGGGTGTGAGATGAAGTGACATTAGAGTGTTTTCTCGGGTATAAGAGGGCTTAATGTTATGGATGTGGTAGGTATATTTGCCTCGTTGGGTTATAATTAGTATATATAGTGTGTACAGGGCAGTAATAGTGATATTAATACCTATTAAAATAATAGAGAAGTTAGATCACGAGAATATGGATATTGTTACTAATAATTCTCCGATTAGGTTAATGGATGGGGGTAAAGCTAAGTTTGTTAAGCTTGCTAGGAGCCATCAGGCCGCTATTAGGGGAAGAATTATTTGTAGGCCTCGAGTTAAAATTATAGTTCGGCTATGGGTTCGTTCATAGTTAGAATTAGCTAGGCAAAACAGAAGTGAGGATGTTAGGCCATGGGCGATCATCAGTGCGGTAGCTCCTATAAAGCCTCAAGGACTTTGAATCAGGATAGCTATGATTACAAGTGCCATGTGACTAACAGATGAATATGCAATTAGTGATTTTAGGTCTGTCTGGCGCAGGCAGATAGAACTAGTTATAACTATTCCTCACAAAGATAATATTATAAAAGGGTATGCTATGAAGTTAACTGTTGGGTTGAGTATTATTGTAATGCGTAATATTCCATACCCTCCTAGCTTCAGTAAAATGGCTGCTAGAACTATTGAGCCCGCGATTGGAGCTTCGACGTGAGCTTTTGGTAGTCATAAGTGAAGGCCATATAGGGGTATTTTTACTATAAATGCTAGTATAAATGCTAGTCATAAAAGGGAGTTGCCTCAAATATGGGCAAATGGCTCGGTTAGATATTGAATTAATAATATGTTTAGTGAGCCTAAAGTAGTTTGGGTATAAATTAAAGCGATTAATAGGGGTAGTGATCCGGCTAGGGTATAGAACAGAAAGTAAATTCCGGCGTTTAATCGTTCTGTTTGGCCCCCTCAACGAGTAATAATGATTAGGGTCGGTACTAGTGTAGCTTCAAATAGAATATAGAATAGGATTAGTTCGGTAGCGGAGAAAGTTATAATCAGGAAAATTTGGAGTAGAATTATTATAGTAATATACAATTTTTTTCGTGTGGGTGGTTCTTTAGTTATATGGTATTGGCTGGCGATAATTATCAGTGGTAGGAGTCAGGTTGTTAATAGAAGTAAGGGAGTAGATAGTGAGTCAGAGAAGAATAGTATAGATATATTTAAGCTATTGTCGCAGGGTTGATTTATTAGGGGTATACAGGTTATACTGATTAATAGGCTATAAATTGTTGAGTTAATTCACACTATGTTGTTTTTTGATAATCATGTAAGTGGGATTAATATGGTTGTGGGGATAATAATTTTTAACATTGGAGAAGGTTTAGATTTTGTACGTAGTCAACCCCGTATGTATTGGATACAACTACTAGCAGAGATAGCCCAAGTGCTGCTTCGCAGGCTGCGAATACTAAGAGAATAATGGGTATCATACTGGCCAGGGTTGTGTGATTTACTAGGATTGTTATGGTAGTAAGCACAAATAGGGAGAGTATTATTCCTTCTAGGCACAGTAGAGAAGATATTAGGTGGGATCGATATATAAGTAAACCTAAAAAAGATGTAATAAATGCTAACAAAATATTTATATAGGTCAAAGACATGTTGATAATTATGAAACAGATCATAATCTAATGAGTCGAAATCATTTATTTTATATTAAACTAATTATCATATTCTGTTCATTCTAGGCCTTTTTGTATTCATTCGTATGCCAGGCTAGCGATTAATAGTGAGATGAGGAATAAGGATATAAATAGTATGATTGTCAATTTATCGGTTTGAGAGGCTCACGGAAGCGGTAGTAGCAGTGCAATTTCAAGGTCGAATAATAAGAACGTAATTGCTACTAGAAAAAATTTTATTGAGAAGGGGAGTCGAGCTGATCCTATGGGGTCAAAGCCACACTCGTATGGACTTGATTTTTCGGCATACACGTTTATTTGAGGGAGTCAAAATGCAATTGTTACAAGTAATGAGGCCAGGAGAGTGTTAATAATTAAGGTCAAGATAAAATTTATTATTCTTTCTTGGGGTCTACCAAAACTAGCTGATTGGAAGTCAGCTGTACTAATTAATACTAAAAGAATAGGATCCTCATCAGTAAATAGAGACATATAAGAATAGTCACACAACATCTACAAAGTGTCAGTATCAGGCTGCGGCTTCAAATCCAAAGTGATGACTAGATGTGAAATGGTAGTTTAATTGTCGTAGAAAGCACACGATAAGAAATGTTGAGCCAATAATAACATGGAGGCCGTGAAATCCTGTGGCTATAAAAAATGTAGATCCATAGATACCATCAGAGATAGTGAATGATGTTTCATAATATTCAGAAGCCTGTAGTAGTGTAAAATATAGGCCTAAGAGAATGGTGATAAATAATGCTTGTATTATATGTGTACGATTCCCTTCCATTAGGCTGTGATGGGCTCAGGTGATAGACACTCCAGAAGCTAACAAGACGGAGGTATTTAAGAGTGGGACCTCCATAGGATTAAGAGTTGTGATGCCTGCTGGGGGTCAATAGCCTCCTAGTTCTGGTGTAGGGGCTAGGCTTGAGTGGTAGAAGGCTCAGAAGAAGCCAGAGAAGAAGAATACTTCTGATAAAATAAATAGAATTATTCCGTAACGAAGACCTTTCTGGACGATTGGCGTGTGATGTCCTTGAAACGTACCTTCTCGGACAATGTCTCGTCATCATTGATATATTGTTAGTATATTAGTGAGTAGGCCTGTAAGTAATAAAAGTGGGGAGTTAAAGTGAAATCATATTACTAACCCGGATGTTAAAAGGAGGGCTGATAGGGCTCCTGTTAGGGGTCAAGGACTTGGATTAACTATGTGATATGCATGTGTTTGGTGGGTCATTAGGCGTTATCGTGTAGATAGAGACTTACTAGTAGGGTAAATACGTATGCTTGAATTAGAGCAACAGCGAATTCCAATACTGTCAGTAGGACTAAAATGATAAATGTAATGAAGGCAGTAGTTATACTGATATCTATTAATGCTAGAGTGGCCCCTCCGATCAGGTGAATGAGTAAGTGTCCTGCGGTAATGTTTGCTGTGAGTCGCACTGCTAGTGCTATTGGTTGAATAAACAGGCTAATTGTTTCGATAATAATTAGTATGGGAATTAGAGGTAAGGGGGTACCTTGGGGTAAAAAATGTGCTAAAGATGCTTTTATTTTATGGCGGAATCCTAGGATAACTGTGCCTGCTCAAAGAGGAATGGCTATGCCCAAGTTTATAGATAATTGGGTAGTTGGGGTGAAGGAGTGGGGTAATAGTCCCAGTAGGTTTGTTGAGCCAATAAATATAATAAGTGAAATTAATATGAGTGTCCAGGTCTGTCCTTTTTTGCTGTGAATAGATATCATTTGTTTTGTAGTCATACGAATTAGTCATTGTTGGATTGAGACTAAGCGATTGTTGATTAGTCGTGTTGTTGATGGAAATAGTATACTTGGGAATATAATAATAAGTAAGACAATGGGTAATCCTATTATCGTTGGGGTAATGAAAGAGGCAAATAGATTTTCGTTCATTTAACTTCTCAAGGGGTTGAGTGTTTTTGTGATTTAGTCACTAAAGGTTCGGGGTTATTGTAATAATGGTGTTTTGAAATTTTTAGTTGAAATATAATAAATAATGTAATAATTATTGAAATAATTGTAATAAATCATGTTGATGTGTCTAATTGTGGCATATCATTAAGGGGAGGTCAAAACTTCCAATCTCTAACTTAAAAGGTTAGTGCTAATTTAGCTTCTTAATGATGTTATAGCATTGATGATGATCATTTTTCAAAATGTTTTAAGGGGATTATTTCAAGTACGATAGGTATAAAGCTATGGTTAGAGCCACAAATTTCGGAGCATTGGCCGTAGTATAAGCCTGGTCGGGTAGCAAGGAGAGTTGTTTGGTTCAATCGGCCAGGAATCGCGTCAGTTTTCAGTCCTAGGGAGGGAACGGCTCAGGAATGTAAAACGTCTTCTGATGAAATTAGTATTCGAATTGTTAACTCAGCGGGTAATACTACTCGATTGTCGACTTCTAATAGGCGAAGTTGTCCTGGGGTTAATTCTGAAGTAGGCACCATATAGGAATCAAATGTTAAGTCCTCATAATCTGTATATTCGTAGCTTCAATATCATTGGTGACCCAAAGTTTTAATAGTTAGAGAAGGGTTATTAATTTCATCTATTATGTAAAGGATGCGTAGCGAGGGTAGTGCAATTATAATTAAAATAATAGCAGGTAAGATAGTCCAAATTGTTTCTACTTCTTGTGCATCTATAGTACTAGTGTGGGTCAGGTTAGTTGTAAGCATTGCTGTAATAATATATAGTACAAGAGAGCTAATTAGGAAGACGATTATTAAAGCGTGATCATGGAATCCTAATAGTTCTTCTATAATAGGAGATGTTGCGTCTTGGAATCCTAGTTGAAAGGGGTATGCCATAAAGATATACAGGAGTCTCACCTGTAACTTAACTTTGACAAAGTTATGTAAATTTTACTAATATCTTGTTAATTGAGAAAGTCATAGTGGCTATGGTATTGGCTTGAAACCAGTTATAGGGGGTTCGAATCCTTCCTTTCTTAAAATAGCTATGTTATTTAGGATTTACATAGGTAGGCTCCTCAAAAGTATGATAGGGAGGGGGGCATCCGTGAAGTCATTCAAGATTTGTTGATGTTAGTTCTACTATTAGTACTTCTCGTTTAGATGCAAATGCTTCTCATACCATGAAGATTATTAAGATGACGGCGGTTAATGAGATGAATGAGCCTATGGAAGACACAGTGTTTCAGGTTGTGTAAGCATCTGGGTAGTCTGAATAACGTCGTGGTATACCTGATAGGCCTAGAAAATGTTGTGGAAAGAAAGTTATATTAACTCCCACAAATATAATTAGGAAATGAATTTTTGCTCAGGCTGTACTCAATGTATAGCCTGAGAATAGAGGGAATCAGTGAATAAATCCGCCTATAATAGCAAATACTGCTCCTATAGATAAAACATAATGAAAGTGAGCTACTACATAATAGGTATCGTGAAGGACAATATCAAGAGAAGAATTAGCAAGTACAATCCCTGTTAGACCTCCGATTGTAAATAGGAAAATAAATCCTAGAGCTCATAATATAGCAGGAGATCATTTAATATTACCTCCGTGGAGAGTAGCCAGTCAGCTAAAAACTTTAACTCCGGTGGGAATTGCAATGATTATAGTGGCTGATGTAAAGTAGGCTCGAGTATCTACATCCATTCCTACTGTGAACATATGGTGGGCTCATACGATAAAGCCCAAGAAACCAATAGATATCATGGCTCACACCATTCCTATATAACCAAATGGTTCTTTTTTCCCAGAGTAGTATGTAACAATGTGAGAAATAATTCCAAAGCCTGGTAGAATTAAAATATATACTTCAGGGTGACCAAAGAATCAAAATAAGTGTTGGTATAGAATTGGATCTCCTCCTCCAGCAGGATCAAAAAAAGTAGTATTTAAGTTTCGATCTGTTAATAACATTGTAATTCCGGCAGCTAGAACTGGGAGGGAAAGAAGAAGTAGTACAGCTGTGATTAGTACGGATCAAACAAACAATGGTGTCTGATATTGGGAGAGTGCAGGTGGTTTTATATTAATAATAGTAGTAATAAAATTAATAGCTCCTAAGATTGAAGACACACCTGCCAGGTGTAGAGAGAAGATAGCGAGATCAACAGAGGCTCCTGCGTGAGCGAGATTTCCCGCTAAAGGAGGGTATACTGTTCAACCAGTACCCACCCCTGCTTCAACTATAGATGAGGCTAATAGCAGTAGAAATGAGGGAGGGAGAAGTCAGAAGCTTATATTGTTTATTCGGGGAAAAGCTATGTCAGGAGCCCCAATTATTAATGGTACTAGTCAATTTCCAAAGCCTCCAATTATAATAGGCATTACTATGAAGAAAATTATTACAAAGGCATGGGCGGTGACGATTACATTATAAATTTGATCATCTCCTAGCAAGGCCCCTGGCTGACCTAGTTCTGCACGAATTAATAGACTTAGAGCAGTGCCTGCCATACCAGCTCAGGCACCAAATAATAGGTACAAGGTACCAATATCTTTGTGGTTGGTTGAGAATAATCATCGATTAATGAACATGGGTAAAATGGCCGAGTAGGCATTAGACTGTAAATCTAAAGACAGAGGTAGTACTCCTCTTTTTGCCAAGTTCTGTGGTGTATTGCACGTTGAATTGCAAATTCAAAGAAGCAGCTTCAATCCTGCCGGGACTTCTCCCGCCTTTTTTTATTTGCGGCGGGAGAAGTAGATTGAAGCCAGTGTTTAGGGTTTTTAGCTGTTAACTAATGTTTCGTGGGTTTAAATCCCACCAATCTAGTAAGGGCTTAGCTTAATTAAAGTGACTGATTTGCGTTCATTTGATGTAAGATAGAGTCTTGCAGTCCTTAAAGCACAGGAGTTAAATAAATGATATTTGCTGGAAGCTTTGAAGGCTTCTGGTCTGAGGTAACCTAAACTCCTATTCCAGGATTATTATAATTGGGGCTAGGGGAAGGATTATAGTGGAAATGGCGACTATAGAGGGTAAGTGTATTATTTGTTTTGGTATTTTGAATTGTCATTTTATTTTTATATTGTTTGCTGTCGGGAATATTGTTAGTGATGTGGTGTATGTGATTCGTGTATAAAAGTATAGGTTTAATAGGGCCATAAATGTTATGAGTATGGGGATAATGATGTTGTTGTTTTTTGTTATTTCTTGGATGATTGCTCATTTTGGTAGAAACCCAGTTAGAGGGGGTAATCCTCCTAGGGATAGTATAGTGGTTAAAATCAATACGGTAATTAATGGCAATTTATTTCATATGTGGGATAATGAGGTTGTTGTGGTTGCTGAATTTAATATTAGTAGTATAAAGGTGGTGATTGTCATTGGGATGTATAGGTAAAGATTTAGTAATGTCATAGTTGGATTGTAAGTTAGAATAGCTAATATTCATCCCATGTGGGCGATGGATGAGTATGCTATAATCTTTCGTAGTTGGGTTTGGTTTAGTCCCCCTCAACCACCGATTGCGATAGATATTAGGGATATGATTAGAAGAAGATCGGTATTAATAAGGGGTGTGATTATATAGAGGATTGATAGGGGTGCTAGTTTTTGTCATGTTAGTAAGATTAGTCCAGATATAAGTGGAATTCCTTGAACTACTTCCGGTACTCAAAAATGGAATGGAGATAGTCCTAGTTTTATTGTAAGGGCTATTGTTATTATGATTGATGCCATTGGATTAATCAGTTTCATGATGGATCAGTGGCCGGTGTATAGTAGATTGGTAACTGCGGCTATTATAAGAAGCATGGATGCTGTGGCTTGGGTGAGTAAATATTTTGTTGCTGCTTCTGTAGACCGTGGGTTGTGTTCTTTTGTTAATAGTGGAATTATTGCTAATATATTTATTTCAAATCCTACTCAAGCTATAAATCAGTGAGAGCTTGTTATAACGATTAGGGTGCCTGAGATTATTGTCGTTAGTACTAGTGATAGGGTTGTGGGGTTGATTAGTACGGGAAGGATATAAACCAACATTTTCGGGGTATGGGCCCGATAGCTTAATTTAGCTGACCTTACTTAGATTATAGTGTAATATAGGTAGCACGAAGATTTTTGAATTCTTAAGAGCAGGTTCAATTCCTGTGATTCTAGAAATAAGAGGATTTAAACCTCTATGATTTACTCTATCAAAGTAACTCTATTGTCAGACATATTTCTTATGTTAGGGGCGGGATGCTTGCTATAATAATTGGTAGAGTTACATGCCATATACATATTACTAATGTAAGAGGTAGGAAGTTTTTTCATAATAAGTGTATCAGTTGATCATATCGGAACCGAGGGTAGGATGCTCGGACTCATAAGAAAATCATTGTAAATAAAAGGGTTTTAGAGGCAAAGTTGGTGGTATACAGTTCTGAAAATATTGGATTATTATATGCACCTATAAATAGAATGATTGTGAGAGCATTTATTATAATAATGTTTGCATACTCTGCTAGAAAAAATAAGGCGAAGGGCCCTCCTGCATATTCTACGTTAAAACCAGATACTAGTTCTGACTCTCCTTCTGTTAAATCAAAAGGGGCTCGATTAGTTTCTGCTAGTGTTGAAATAAATCATATTATGGCCAAGGGTCATGAAGGAATAACTAGTCATATATATTCTTGCGTTGTAATTAATGTAGTTAGTGTAAAGGAGCCGTTTATAAGTAGGATGGATAGAATGATAATAGCTAGGGTTACTTCATAGGAGATTGTTTGAGCTACTGCTCGTAGAGCCCCGATTAGTGCATATTTTGAATTTGAAGCCCATCCTGATCATAGAATAGCATAGACGGCTAAGCTTGATAGGGCCAGTATAAAAAGTACGCTTAAGTTTATGTTAATTAATGGGTGTGGCATAGGCAGTGGGATTCATATTATTAAGGCCAGGGTTAGGGCTAGGGTGGGTGCGATGATGAAAAGAGTAGTAGATGATGTTAGTGGTTGTATTGGTTCTTTAGTAAATAGTTTGACTGCGTCGGCGATTGGTTGTAACAGGCCGTAGGGACCTACAACGTTGGGTCCTTTTCGGAGTTGTATATAACCAAGTACTTTTCGTTCTAATAAGGTTAGGAATGCTACAGCTAATAGAATAGGGATAATTATTGTTAGTAGATTAATGAAATACATAAAGTTGTTAAAGAGAGGAGTTGAACCTCTGGCTCTAAAAGCTTAAGTTTTATGCAATTACCGGTCTCTGCCACTTTAACTGAACCCTGTTCTTGGGCAGGTGAAGTATATTGTAAGATTAATATTAATTCATCTAATTGGTTAGGGCGCTTGTTTTAAGTGGGCCCTGTCTCTCTTGTCCTTTCGTACTGGGAGGGACTTAAAAATAGATAGAAACCGACCTGGATTTCTCCGGTCTGAACTCAGATCACGTAGGACTTTAATCGTTGAACAAACGAACACATTAATAGCTGCTGCACCATTGGGATGTCCTGATCCAACATCGAGGTCGTAAACCCTAATTGTCGATATGGACTCTTAAATAGGATTGCGCTGTTATCCCTAGGGTAACTTGTTTCGTTGATCGTTTAAGAATTAACGGGTCAATATGTATTTGTTAAGATAATTTAGACTTGTTTGTCTCAATTGAAATTTTCTCGGAAGTTGGTTTTTATTCCGAGGTCACCCCAACCTAAATTGTCAACTCAATCATAATGGGTTTGTTTCTGGTAGAATGCTATTATAATTTGTGAGTTGGTTAATTAAAGCTCCATAGGGTCTTCTCGTCTTATTTTTCTATTCACGCCTCTTCACGAGAAGGTCAATTTCACTGATTGGAAGTAAGAGACAGTAAAACCCTCGTGAAGCCATTCATACAAGTCCTTATTTAGAGAACAAGTGATTATGCTACCTTTGCACGGTCAGGATACCGCGGCCGTTAAACTAAAGTCACTGGGCAGGCAGTGCCTCTAATACTTTTTATGCTAGAGGTGATGTTTTTGGTAAACAGGCGGGGTTTATGTTTGCCGAGTTCCTTTTACTTCTTTTAATCTTTCCTTGGTTGCATACCTGTGTTGGGCTAACAATTATATTTAGTTCATTAGTTAAATGATTATGTTTATATTTGTTAATTATCAGTGATGCATTCGTTCTGATATACACGCATGCAAGGAGAAATATTTCTTGTTACTTATATCAACATTATTGCTTCTATTTAAAAATAGAATAGTCCAGTTGTATATTAGGAGTATTATTGTTGTTAACTGAAATTAATTTTTATATATTATTGAGCTTGAACGCTATCTTGTTTGATGGCTGCTTTTAGGCCAACTGGGGTGTTTTGATTTATTTTTTTTACTCACTAATGAGGGTTGTATCCCCTGTCTAAAAAGCTGTACCTTTTTAGATTATTGTTTAAGCATACATTCAAATTCATTTTTTTTTCGTAGTAAGCTTAAATTAGAACTAAAATTCTGTTCTGGACAACCAGCTATCACTAGGCTCGATAGGTTTATTGCCACTACCCGCTAGTCTTCTCACTATTTTGCCACATAGATGAGTTTGCTCTTTAGGCTGCTAATGGGTAGCTCGTCTAGTTTCGGGGTATTTAACTTAAATTCTTTTTGCTAATGTTTTTCTAGTTGAATCATTATGCAAAAGGTACAAGGGTTGAGCTTTGCTTTTTTTTACTTATAAGTTTTCTTTCATTTTTTCCCTTGCGGTACTTTCTCTATAGCGTCAAATAGAATTTCTATCTCCTATACTCTTATATTATGAATGTTTTATTTTAGTGTCTTGAGGTAGTATTATTTAATATGTTTTGAGCTATTTTTAGTGTCAAAGTGGTCATTTTATGTGAAATCTTCTAGGTGTAAACTAGGTGCTTTATTTAAGCTACACTTTGTATTATCCAAGTGCACTTTCCAGTACACTTACCTTGTTACGACTTATCTCCTCTTATGAATTAATACTTATTGTTTTATTTAAGTCTAATATTGTTTCATTTGAGGAGGGTGACGGGCGGTGTGTGCGTGCCTTATGGCCAACATTCAATTAAGCTCTCTATTCTTAATTTACTGCTAAATCCACCTTTGACTTTTGATTTCACATAGGCTTTCGTAAAATTTTAATTTTCCCCGATTCGGGGAATGTAGCCCATTTCTTCCCAGTCCATAGGCTACACCTTGACCTAACGTTTTTATGTTAATATTTATGCTTACTTTAGTTCCTTTTTAGGGTTTGCTGAAGATGGCGGTATATAGGCTGATTTAGCAAAGACTGGTGAGGTAGATCGGGGTTTATCGATTATAGAACAGGCTCCTCTAGAGGGATGTAAGGCACCGCCAAGTCCTTTGAGTTTTAAGCTATTGCTAGTAGTACTCTGGCGAATAATTTTGTTTATAATTTTTTATGTTTAGGGCTAAGCATAGTGGGGTATCTAATCCCAGTTTGGATCTTAGCTATCGTGTAGTCAGATTTTTTAAAATTACTTTCGTTATGTATTTTACAATGACTAAGGCTTTTTACAGTTTAGTCAAGGTTTAATTTTATTTAATGTTTATGGTCTAAAACACGCTTTACGCCGGGTGTCTATTAGTTTGGTCTAATCGTATGACCGCGGTGGCTGGCACGAAATTTACCAGTCCTAAATGGTATAACTTAGTCAGACTTTCATTTATTGCTTAATTTTTATCACTGCTGTGTCCCGTGGGGGTGTGGCTAAGCGAGGTGTCATAAGCTACTTGATAGTGTGCTTGATACCGGCTCCTTTTTACCAAACTGTGGTTTAGAGGGCGTTCTCACTGGAATGAGGATTCTTGCATGTGTAAGTTTACTGATAACTAATAGAAAGGCCAGGACCAAACCTATGTGTTTATGGAGTAGGCGTACTCATCTAGGCATTTTCAGTGCCTTGCTTTAGTATTAAGCTACATCAACTATCAAATTGCACAGCTCTACTTGAGGCTATATTTACAGATCTAGGGAGATGTCTGTCTAAGGAAGGCGAATCTTTAAAGTAAGGGGGTGCGACCTTACGGGTGGTGGAGATTATGATATTTGGCT